AAACAAGCAAGGGGTGGAATACCGCAAAGAGAAAGTGTACCTAATAAAAAAGAATTTTTAGTAATTGGTAGATGTTTTGTTAAACCTCCCATAAGCACCATATTCTGACTTTTTTTTGGACAATATCCAACAAGAGTTTCCATTGAATGAATAACAGATCCCGATCCTAAAAACAATAATGCTTTGGAATAAGCATGAGTAATCAAATGAAATAAAGCACTGCGATAAGACCCCATACCTAGAGCTAACATCATATAACCCAGTTGAGACATTGTGGAATAAGCTAAACCCCTCTTAATGTCTTTTTGAGCAAGAGCTAAAGTAGCTCCTAAAAAAACTGTTATTATCCCTATCAAAGAGATAAAATTCATTATGTGGGGTATGACTATGAAAAGAGGCATAAGTCGAGCTACAAGAAAAATGCCCGCTGCTACCATTGTAGCAGCATGTATAAGGGCCGAAATCGGAGTTGGCCCTTCCATTGCATCAGGTAACCATACATGAAGGGGAAATTGTGCGGATTTCGCAATCGCACCGGCAAATAATAGAATAGCGCACAAAGTAACAAATAAAAAATTGACCTGATTATTAGAAATCAAGTTATTGAATATTTGGAATAAATCACGAAATTCAAAACTCCCCGTTATCCAATAAAACCCTAAAATGCCTAATAATAAACCAAAATCGCCAACACGATTAGTTACAAACGCCTTTTGACAAGCCTTTGCTGCAACAGGTCGTGTGAACCAAAATCCTATTAATAGATACGAACATACTCCAACTAATTCCCAAAAAATATAAATTTGTATCAAATTTGAACTAGTAACTAATCCCAACATGGAAGTACTGAAAAAACTCATATAAGCAAAAAATCTCAAATATCCGTGGTCATGAGACATATAATTATCACTATAAATAAGAACCATAATTCCAACAGTAGTGATTAATATTAACATAATAGAAGTAAGCGGGTCGATCAAGTATCCGAATTCTAAAGAAAAATCATTATTGATAATCCAAGACCATACATATTGATAGACATAACTGCTATTTATTTGCTGAATAGACAGATTTATGGAAAAAATCATGACTATACTTAACAATAAAACGCTCTGAAAAGACCACATACGACGAAGACTTTTTGTTGCCGTCGGAAAAAGAAGAAGTCCCAACCCTATTAACATAGGAACTGGAAGTGGAAGGAAAGGTATTATCCACGCATATTGATATGTCTGTTCCATAAAAAAAGTTTTTTATTCTTAATTAATTGTTTCCGATTCACCGGATCTTACCTCGTTCGAAAAAAGTCAATAAAAAATCAAGATATGCACTAACTTATTTAATAATTTGAAATATTTGTAGATTAGTATTTATTCTGAGTCTTTTCAAAATCGTTCAAATATTCAAAACAAGAAGTTACAATCGGTCAAATGAGATGACCAAGAAAAATATAAAAATGAATACTTATAACATGAAAATGCAAATCTAAATTATGATTACGAGAAATTCTCGTAATCATAATTTAGATTCATAGAGCAAGGATAAAAAATTACGCTAAAAAGAGTACTTGATGCTGATATGAATTATAGGATTAACTAAGGTCATCGGTCTAATGAAATAAAAACTCTTGAGTTTAGTTAGTTTCTTTCAACGCATTAACTAATTCATTATGGGATTGATTGTTTTGCATTTCAATCAAAACGATTTCTTAGTAAACGTTAGAATATTATAGATCTAAAATGAACTTTTTTTATTTAGAAAGGGTAAAAAACGACTGAGATATTTTTTTATCAAACCACGTATCCTTTAACAGATTTATTAGTAATCTCATTCGAATTTTAAAATTAAATTTAGGTGTATTCTTTTCTCGAGTTTGACTAAAAAAAGACTCAAGTTTTTTATTAGGCAAAAGTTTACAATCCTTTGAGGTATTTTATTACGTGTAAATAAAGTCTATAATGACGAAAATCAAGGTCTTTTAGGTTCTTTCTTTATTTTATTAAATCATTAAATTTCATTTCTATGACCTAGCAGATTCTAAAGATATAAATTTGAGAGGAGAACTAAGAGTTCCAAACCAAAAATTTTTGGTTTGACAAATATTGTATGGAATCAAAATTTTATTATTTATTATTTCGAGTAATTTTTGATCCAATTTAACGGATCTTTCACATATCTATATTTCTTTTTTATGAAGAGAATATTATTTATAGAAAAAACAGATAATGAATAAGAAATAATAATTTGTTTTGAATAATAGATGTCTTTCACATCCAACTATAACAATGATTTTCAAATGGCAGTTCCAAAAAAACGTACTTCTATATCAAAAAAGCGTATTCGTAAAAATATTTGGAAAAGGAAAGGATATTGGGCGGCGTTAAAAGCTTTGTCATTAGGTAAATCTCTTTCTACTGGAAATTCAAAAAGTTTTTTTGTACGACAAACAAATAAGTCCTAAAATATTGGAATAATCGGACTGGATTTGACTCAAAAATTT